GGCGTTCTTATGAGGAAACACTTATGATACTGGAACTCATGCCTTATCGAGCATCTTATCCCATTTTTAAATTGGTTTATTCTGCAGCAGCAAATGCTAATCATAATATGGGTTTGAACGGAGCTGATTCATTCATTAGTAAAGCCGAAGTCAATGGGGGCCCCTTTGTGAAAAAGTTAAGACCCAGGGCTAGAGGACGTAGTTATCCGATAAAAAGACCCACTTGTCATATAACAATTGTATTAAAAGATAAATCGAAATTTTAGAGATTCATCTAAAATTTCGATTTATCTTTAGAAAAAAAAATGGATGAAAAGATAATAGAATAAAAAAATATGGGACAAAAAATAAATCCACTTGGTTTCAGACTTGGTACAACCCAAAATCATCATTCCTTTTGGTTCGCACAACCAAAAATTTTTTTTGTAGGTCTACAAGAAGATGAGAAAATACGGAATTGTATCAAGAACTATGTACAAAAAAATAAGAGAATATCCCCAGGTTTCGAAGGAATTGGAATTGCACGAATAGAAATTCAAAAAAGAATCGATTTGATCCAGGTCATAATCTATATTGGGTTTCCCAATTTATTAATAGAGGGCCGAACGCGAGGGATCGAAGAATTACAGATGAATGTACAAAAAGAGTTGCATTCTGTGAACCGAAGACTCAATATTGCTATCACAAGAATTGAAAAACCTTATGGACACCCTAATATTCTTGCAGAATATATGGCTTCACAATTAAGAAATAGAGTTTCGTTTCGAAAGGCAATGAAAAGAGCTATTGAATTAACTGAACAAACAGATACAAAGGGAATTCAAATACAAATTGCAGGGCGTATCGACGGAAAAGAAATTGCACGTGTCGAATGGATCAGAGAAGGTAGAGTTCCTCTACAAACAATTCGTGCTAAAATTGATCATTGTTCCTATACAATTCGAACTATCCATGGAGTATTAGGCCTAAAAATTTGGATATTTGTGAACGAGGAATAATAGACCTTTTTTTATCTTGCCATTCTGTCCAGTGATAGAACAAAAAATTAGAAACTATTTATGTTTTTTTACTTTTTCCGTTAAATCAAACAAAAATAAACAATTCTAATTATAATTATATAAGGTTGAATAAAAAATAGATTAATCTTACTTTTGATATAATTTATAATTGCTATGCTTAGTGTGTGACTCGTTAGTTTTTTCTTTAGAGTTTAAAGCTGGGCTTCAAAAAAAAGACTGACCCCCACTATAAACTTAATAACTATATAAAATAAAACAATAAAATAAACGAAAAACTAATAACCAACTTATTGCTTCGTATTGTCGAGATCCCAAGAAACAGTCACTATATGACTGAATGACTGAATCAATCATATAGTTGTAACAACTGAAATTTTCATAAAAAAAAATCTGATTATGGATTTTGAAGAAAAAAATAAAGGGATGCGGATAAATGGAAAGGTGATAGAAAGAGAGAACAAAAATATCAATGATAGATGATTCCAATATGTATGGTCTATGAATCACCTCATAAAAGGCAGTGTGATAAAGCATTAATATTGATATATTAATATATATAATAATACAAATAATAAAGTATAATATAAATAATAAAGAGCCCTGGGTTAATAGAAACTGAGGAGATTGGCTCGGGAACAAATTTTGTTGGGAGCTCCGTTGCAGAGTTCAGGCCTAACCATTAATGGAGAAGCTATAGGAACGACGAAACCTGTGACTATATAAGATTCTACTATTAAAATATAAATAAAATATAAAAGAAAAATGAATCCTAATAATTCATCGGGCGGGATGGCGGAACGAACCAAGAACAAATTAATTTACTCTGAGAGGTCATGGATTGATCCTACGAATGAAGCAGGAAAGAGTCAATATCCGCCCGCGAAACCCTTATTTATTTATTGTATTACAATACAATATTGGCTTGACTCGATAAGAGTAAAAAAAAAATAGGGATTCGTTATAAAAAATAAGCATTATCTATAAATATACACATCTAGCCATATATGGAGCTTCCTATGTAAGAAATGAAATATCAATAAATCCCATTACTTAGTTTAGTGTACTAATTATTAAATAGATGTGTATCTGTATCGAATCTTTTCATTCGCGAGGAGCTGGATGAGAGGAAACTCTCATGTCCGGTTCTGTAGTAGAGGTGGGATTAATAAAAAACCATCAACTATAACCCTAAAAGAACTAGATTTCGTAAGCACCATAGAGGAAGAATGAAGGGAATATCTTGTCGGGGCAATCATATTAGTTTCGGCAGATATGCTCTTCAGGCACTTGAACCTGCTTGGATCACAGCTAGACAAATAGAAGCAGGGCGAAGAGCAATGACACGATATGCACGTCGTGGTGGAAAAATATGGGTACGTATATTTCCAGACAAACCTGTTACAATAAGACCTACGGAAACACGTATGGGTTCGGGGAAAGGATCTCCCGAATATTGGGTATCCGTTGTTAAACCAGGCCGAATACTTTATGAAATGGGTGGAGTATCAGAAACTGTAGCCAGAGCAGCTATCTCAATAGCTGCGTGCAAAATGCCTATACGAACTCAATTTATTATTTCAGGATAGGGATATAGAACTAAAGATAAACAAAAGGGGTATTGAGGATGAAAAAACAACCGCGGGTTTATTTATTTCTAGACAAACACTATTTCTTTTTTTCCTCATTCTTTGCATTGAAATAACAGATTCAAATAAAAATGATATGATTCAACCTCAGACCCTTTTGAATGTAGCAGATAACAGCGGAGCTCGAGAATTGATGTGTATTCGAATCATAGGAGCTGGTAATCATCGATATGCTCATATTGGTGACGTTATTGTTGCTGTAATCAAAGAAGCAGTGCCCAATATGCCTCTAGAAAGATCAGAAGTAATTCGAGCTGTAATTGTACGTACATGTAAAGAACTCAAACGTGACAACGGTATGATAATACGATATGATGACAATGCTGCGGTTGTCATTGATCAAGAAGGAAATCCAAAAGGAACTCGAGTTTTTGGCGCGATTGCTCGGGAATTGAGACAGTTGAATTTTACTAAAATAGTTTCATTAGCTCCTGAAGTATTATAAATACTAGTAGATGAAACTATGATATAGTTATAGTGGGATATCTGAAATGGATTAAATTAATAGATTGTGTTTCACGCATATACTTTTAATAATTAATAATTGAAATTGAATAATTCAAAATAAAAAAACATGTTGATTATATCAAAATTAAGAAGCACCAATAATTAGAATTCGTCATGGGCAGAGACGCTATTGCTGATATAATAACTTCTATAAGAAATGCTGACATGAGTAAAAATGGAACGGTTCGAATAGCATCCACTAATATCACCGAAAACATTGTTAAAATACTCCTACAAGAAGGTTTTATTGAAAACGTTCGGAAACATCAGGAAAGTAACAAAGATTTCTTGGTTTCAACCTTGCGCCATAGAAGGACTAGGAAAGGAATATATAGAACTATTTTAAAACGTATCAGTCGACCTGGTCTACGAATCTATTCCAACTATCAAAAAATTCCTAAGATTTTAGGTGGAATGGGAATTGTAATTCTTTCCACTTCTCGAGGCATAATGACAAATCGAGAAGCTAGACTAGAAAAAATTGGAGGAGAAATTTTGTGCTATATATGGTGATCTTCCTCCGGTATCCTAATTTGATCTCTAACTTCCTATTTGTGAAATAGAGAGGAAAAGTGAGTTATATAACTCTTCCTCCATTAGTTGATGATATTTCAAGGGGTTACCTGGATGAAAGAACAAAAATTGATTCATGAAGGTTTAATTACTGAATCACTTCCCAACGGTACGTTCCGGGTCCGTTTAGATAATGAAGATCTAATTCTAGGTTATATTTCAGGGAGGATCCGACGCAGTTTGATACGGATACTGCGGGGGGATAGAGTAAAAATCGAAATAAGTCGGTATGATTCAACTAGAGGACGTATAATTTATAGACTCCGCAGCAAAGATTCGAGCGATTAAATGATTTTTGAAAACATTCCTTTGGTGAGAGATACAACTCGAAGCTCAAAAATAAAATACAAGAGACTTATTTTCTTCCAAGGAATAGATTTCAAATTAAGGTAAGGAATGAGAAATATGAAAATAAGAGCTTCCGTTCGTCAAATTTGTGAAAAATGTCGACTGATCCGTAGGCGCGGACGAATTATAGTGATTTGTTCCAATCCGAGACATAAACAGAGACAAGGATAATCTTTCTTTTATAAAATTTCTCAAAGAAGGGCCATGTAAAAATAAAGGATCTGTTTTAACATGAAATGGATATCTCCGTATCTTTCTGTATATTTCTGATTCATATTTATGAGATGAAAAAATATGGCAAAACCTATACCAAAAATTGGTTCGCGTAGGAATGGACGTATTGGTTCACGTAAGAATGGACGTAGAATACCAAAAGGGGTTATTCATGTTCAAGCGAGTTTCAACAATACTATTGTAACTGTTACAGATGTACGAGGTCGGGTGGTTTCTTGGGCCTCCGCCGGTACTTCTGGATTCAAAGGCACAAGAAGAAAGACACCCTATGCTGCTCAAGCCGCCGCTTCAAATGCTATTCGTACTGCAGTTGATCAGGGTATGCAACGAGCAGAAGTTATGATAAAGGGTCCTGGTCTCGGAAGAGACGCAGCATTACGGGCCATTCGTAGAAGTGGTATACTATTAAGTTTCGTACGTGATGTAACACCTATGCCACATAATGGATGTCGACCTCCTAAAAAAAGACGTGTGTAAAAATAAGAATTAAACGGATTGCAAGAGAAATAAATGATTCAATGATCTGATCAAATAATAATATTTAGTATGGTTCGAGAGGAAATAGCAGAATCCACTCGAACACTACAGTGGAAATGTGTTGAATCAAGAGTAGACGGTAAGCGTCTTTATTATGGTCGTTTCATTCTGTCCCCGCTCATGAAAGGGCAAGCCG